ACATAAGCGTCTGGTTAGAACCATAGGAAGATTAGAATGACCCCACTAGGAACCTCATTAAAGATGGATAGCTACCTTAGAGAGCTTACACAGTCAATTGATTTATCCTAGGTTGAGGAATCAGGGAAGAAGGCTTTCAAGAAGGGATTCGCTCCTAAGGAGGAAATAAGGGACTCATATCGAAAGGGCTTAGAGGAAGGCCTATATCTGAGCTGAGAACTTGAACTGGCCTTTGGATGGAAGAGAAATGGCTTTAGATCTCCTCTCTCTCAGACCAGAAGAGAACAACCACAGGAATGAGAAAACTCGTGGAGGGATGTTGATTCGAGCAGGCAGCAATACAGCATCGGCAGCTTTCTGACACTCATACTGCCAATCAGCTATTACCTTCTTTCTGGCTTTCTCTTATATAAAGGGGACTTGAAAGATCTAATTCGTTCTTAGCTGTCCTACCTTCTTAGAAAGAGACTAAAGGGAACTAGCGGTCCAGTGCTGGTAGTTGAATAAGGCCGGGCCAATATGAGCCGAGCTGCTATTAGCTATCTTTGCCTTCCTTCCCTAACTTTAATTGGGATAAGGCCTGTAAGCTTCTTCTTTGATAGCTAGATATGACTCCGGTAGTTTCTCTACTGAAATCCCCGAGTCAGGTTGTTCCTGTCGGGTTATACAAGATAGGACAGAAGAGATTAAATCGATCAAGGGATAACCGAAGATAGGGTCCATTCACTTCAGTTCCTTTCTATGGCCCTAGTTCAAGCATAGAAAAGGCGGGAAAGCCATTTTACGGGACCCCCAAGTAGCTACTGTAGGGTGGTCGAAGTAGAATGAATGAGAACAAATCATGATCTATCAAGCTCTTTTGTACCACTTAAATCGCTAGCCTGTAATCCAGCCTAACAGACTGAAGCAAGGAATACGTCAGTTCCGTTTAGGAGACTAGCTTTCGCCTACGAATCTCTTTTAAGTAAAGTACAATATCGACTTGAATGAAACTATAGCACAGAGGAACGCGCTTCTTTATTAAAAAAAATACATTACATTATGAAATGAACCCACATATAAAAGTGGGCTGGTCTGCTAATTATTTGTGTTCATAGATTTTTAAATTATTGAAATACAAATAGCACCTCCACTAGACTAGTGATGGGGGGGGATTCGCGCCGGATGGAACAAGGCCTTTTGAACCATATCCTACTTTTGCTGGAAGTAGCCTCGGAACATAATTATGCTGCTTGCTGGGCCCTGAGGTTGGAATTTTAATTTTTTGGGGGAAGAAGGTGGTCCCCTTTTGCGGCAGAGTGTGCAGCATTCCTGCACGAGGGAGAGCGATGCTGCCATTCAGAAAGAACACAAGAAGAAGAAAAAGAAAAAAAAGTCTTTCGCGGATTCTTGCCATCACTGAAAAAGAAATGGAGCTGTAGACATTAAGGTAAGGGAACCGAGATTATATACTGCTGCAGAAGCGGAATCGAAGGGGTTGGTTGAAAGGTAAGGATAATAGCATGATTGGCTGGTTTCGGATCCTTTGGATCATGGGCTGGGTAGAGGCCACTGAACTTTATTTGGGCGGGCCGAGGTTATATGGGCTTAGGCCTTTTGACGGCTTTTATTTTCTGGGCTATTTTGCAGTCAAACAAGATCGGACGGAATCTAGCCTGATAAGCAGGCAATGAGAGTTCGAACCTTCCTTAATGCAAGCACTAAGCAAGTCAACTACCTTACAGTCGAGTTACTACGTTCCTCTAAGAATAGATATCCCTTGCCCGGGCTACAGCCAAACGGGAAATATAAAGGCTCATTCACGAGAACGAAGGCAGAATCGAAAGGCTCAGAATCCTTTATAAAGATAAAATAGACTTCTTGGACGAACAGATAGATAGACTAACGGACAGTTACGTCAGTCATCGACTAATCGCTAAGAAAAGGAGGGAAGTGAGCGCACTAATAGCAGACTTTAACAGCAAAGCCACTCCACTACAAAGAAGGAGATAAAAATGGAAAGAACAATGTGAACTGGCCCTTAAAGCACTAGCACAGGAAGAAGGCGAGGCTACACAGCTGGGTGTTCCTAAACCAGACGAATCAACTAGGACACATAGCGATCAATTCTCTCATCAAGAAAGGCGTCCCTGGACTAAGAAAAGTCAAGTAGATAGGCAGATATTATGGGTTCCTGGCCAAAAGAGAAAGACAAGGTTTAGAATCTTAGTCTAAGAACTTACACTACACTACGGAGGCACAGGCCAAGAGATCATAACAGTAAAATCAAATCCTCAACCGATTTGCATTTTCAAGCAAGTAAAAAAAAAGACGAATCTCATCAGGTTAAAAAAAGGAGTACGCGCGGGTGAGTCAAATAAAAAAGAAAAGAAAGTATAATTTTGGGAATTAATGGAGAGAGAAATCCGCAAGCTGGAATCGGGCTGGTACATGGGATGCTTTCAATATGCCAGAACTATTTTTCTCACGAACTAGGTGGCAATCAACTTCAATGTGCTTCGTCCTTTCCTCTCCCTACAGTCGAGTTACTGCGTACCTCTAATGGGCAGCTTTCCTTGCTTGCATCTGATCTAAGCCTATCGCCTGCTTCCAACTGCCTTTCTATTGTGCCTGCTGTTAACTCTTGTTTACTTTTTTTTAGGAGAGTGCCTTACTCAGAAGTAATAGACTTATTCAATTCAAGGGAATTCCTATTCACTTACTTGAATAAGTAAGGAGCTGCAGATGAATCTGACTCTATAAATTCCTTCCTTTAATCTGCCTTGATCCTATATACCAAAGGAAACTGATTCAACCGGAACTACGTGAGAGTTTCAAAGCTATTACTTTTCTTCTATTATGACATAATATGTAGTGGCTTACTTGCCTGAAAGCTTAATAGGAGAAGGTGACTGAGCTGGCCGGAACTGTGACTGGCTTGCTGCTATAAGAAAGATTGATCCGCTGAAGCTCATTTGCGACACCTTAGGTAGCACCAACTCAAAGTCCGCTTTCGTTGCCACTGGGCTAGAGAATACCAATAGAATAGCACAATAGAAGAAAGCAGTACTTCCTTGTAAACACGAATGTGCCCCACACCCATGAGTCACTTCATTTTAGGCGACATTCCACGCACAACTCGCGTTGAAGACTGCCCACACGAGAAAGGAGCGACTCGCCAGACTCGAACTGGCAGAAAAAAAAAATTTCCTATCTTCCGGCAAGAGGAGTCACTTTGGTAACGCAGTTCGGGTGACAACTCATCCCTACATCTGCGGGTCGGGAGCCTGCCAACCCCTAAAAAAACAGAAAAAGATGAAAAGGAGCCCCACCTTCGAATCTTTTTCTGTCTTTTTCCCGGTCGAGCTCGTACTGCTCGCGGGAAATTTGGCCAAAAGGTCACGACGGGCCCTCTCCATGGTGAGAAGAGGCTCTATCTTAGAACGAAGATCGGCCTTCTGCCGGGCTATTTCTTCGTCTTGAGCCATATAAATTTCCTTATCTCTTTCCATCGACCACTTAAGACGTTGGGCTTGTCGAGCATTTGACAAACTCACACCATCCATTTCAAATGGGATTTGTCCCGTGGACACACACGAGCAATCCAAGTTGTGTACCGTCCGGTTTGCAACCTCTACTATAGACGCCTTTACGATATTTACTATATTTTTATAGTTTCGGATATAGCACGTCCTTTTTATTTTGGACTATAAGAAATCCACACTTTGACACCTATGATTCCGTAAGGAGTAGAAACTTCCGCAGAAGCATAATCCATTTTCTGGTGGAATACATTACAAGAAGTTATTCCATACTTTGCGCATTCAGTTCTAGCAATTTCTGCACCTTCTAATCGACCTGAACAAGATATACGAATACCCTCTATCCCCTTTTTCATTACTAATGGCACTGTTTTACTAAAAATAGAACGAAATGATCCTCTTTTCTTTTTCGGTTCAAAAGCTATGTCTTGAGCAATCGGAGAAGCACTTTGATAAACAGATTTGATCTTGACCGATTTAATTAAGGTATTAGTGTTTGTTCTATTAGACAAGAAAGATCGCATTTTTTTCACTTCGTTCAAATAAGAGTTATATCTGTAAGGAATTCTTCTGCTTTTCAGTATGATCTCTATCATCATCTCTATTCCCTTTATAAATTCTCTTATCCCACCTAGATCTATTAATTTTTCGATCAATTTCATTACCTTATCCTTACCCATGAGGTTCCAACATTTTCTCCTTAATTTACCTAGGAGTTGTTGCCGGGCATCTTTAACAAATAGGTTATTAGAAACTCTAAACCCCTCCCTTGGAAAGAAAAAGGTAGCACCGAAGAAAGGAAAGAGCGAGATGGTGGGTTTTCTTCTTCCCGCGAAGCGAAGAGCATTCGCCAAGCGAATGAAGTAGGTCAACCTCTTTTTGGCTTCGGCCAAACACTTTTTCTCGCTGGTCGAGCTTTCCACAAAAAAAGCGATGCGAGAACGTATTCTCTTATCTAAGCTTCTTTCCTGCGTATTAGCTCTCTTCATCGTGGATGGTTCAACCACGCCTGGTGCCACGAAATGATTGAGAACTAGGACGGGATCGAAATGAATTTTGTTCTTTGTATTGAATAAGTATTGCATGACCGAATAATTCAAGGAAGGGCGCACTGCAGGGAGGATCCTTTTAAGTAGACGACTTGCCGGGCCGTTGTAGTGGAACTTCCTTGGTAAAAAGAACTTGAATAACTTAGTTTGTCTGAAGGAAGAATCATTTTCTATCAGAAAGGCTATGTCATTTACAACCTCGGCGTATTTCGGATGCTTGAAGGCCCCGCTGACCCGAAGTGATTTAGAAAGATTCTTCTTTATCGATGGTGATCGGTCATGGTATCCATAGCCTTGCTTCTTTTTTGGCCAAACCCTGATTTCGTTTTGCTTTTTTAGGTCGTCGAGCCTGGTCGACTCAACTCTTTTTCCGGCCCTTTGGCCTCTCACTTCGTTTCGTTCTTCTTTTCTACCCTCGCTTGAATAAAGACACTCGATCGGCCCAACTTTACCAAATTCGAACCACCGGCCCTTCATCTTAATCAAACTAGGTTTGGATTTTTTGCGTCGTTGTGGTCGACGAGGAAGAAAAAAATTAATGAATGTTCTTTTTTGAAGATGTATAATAATACACCTACCGAGGCGAAAGCCAAAGGTAAGTCTCGTAGGTGGACGTATCGAACCAAAATCAGATCTCAGATTGATATCTTGATATACTAACTTACCATAATAAAAATGACTAAACCAACTTGAATCTGAACTACGGTTCAGATCAAGTCTTACCGAAATCGGATTTCCTTTTCGTGGCATATATGCTTCGACTTCGATTTTTCCCCCTTTTCTTCCCCAATCCAAATTTTTATCGAAATTCTATACCAATGGGAAATTATTTCTTATCTTCCTTTCTTCGAACCTTTTGGTATGTATTGTCCCCTAACTATAGATCAGATCCACCGGACGAGAAACTCAATTCCGCACTGCTGCTGAGTCGTCGGACTTATCCAAAAAGGGATTTTTAGAATTTCTTTAGATTGCGTTGAGGGAAATCCACCAAAGCTAGGCAGATAGATAGACTCCTTTCCCGCTGCTAAGAGAGAGCAAGAAAGAAAATCAAATGATTGTTTTTTAACCAGCGCTCTCTTTTGAGTATGCAGGTACTAAGAATCCTCTCACTACCAACCAGCAGACATCATCTGGCTGGGTCTTGCCGGTATCAACAACGAAAAAAAAAAGAAAATAGAAACAGCAACTAGCTATGGCTCTTGGCCCAGACAACGTCCTAGGCGTAGAGGAGATCGGAGCAAGAGAGAACGCCTAGACGATGTTTTTCTTCCTGGGCTGCAGTAAGTAGATCGAGAGGTCGTTCCGCCCCCTGTCCCCGAATATTGGTAATATGTTCTCATACAATGTTGCTCCAATCTGACCTAGCTGGCGAGCGATCCCAGTTCGCGGCAGAGAACAAGACAACAAGCGAGCGTACCTTTGTTCGCTTCTTCTCCACCAAGCACGGAAGTTTAAGGATAACTGTTGGTCGGTGGCTACCTAAGGAAACTCCGATTCGATCCGCCCCCCGGCTGGAAGGCATCTACCTCATCACGATCACAAGGAGAGGTTCACCATGATGGGGGGTACTTTTTTTTTCCCTTCCAAAAAGAAAGAAATGCATAAGGGACCATCCTTTTGTTGCGGCATGCTCTTCAAATTTACGGATTCGAAGGGGGCCTCAGGCCTTACTTAGTCCCGCTAATGTAGGGCTAAGTAGTCGCCTTTTGAATTGAATCTTAATAAGTAGTCTATCGGTGGTGCGAAGAGAAAGATCTCTTTTTTATGACTTCCTTTTCTGGATTCCGGCCCGGAAAAGTAAGCAAGCAGAGCCCTATTGATGAATGAAAGAAAAGGTTTATGAGCCCTAGCCCTGTAAGCCCACACCTGTGTAGAGTGGATCGTTCAACACCTGCGGCACAAAGCAATTTTTTACCTATTGGTCCTAGTATCATAGGCGACCGAACGGCCGCCCCCTATAATTACTAGACCAACCTGCTATAATAATTCCATAAACACCTAGCGAAGATATGGCAAACAAATAAAGTAGCCCTATGTTCGGATCTGACAATACCATACCATAATCAAAAGGTACAACGGCCCGAGCAACCAGACTTAGCATAAATGTAGTGACCGGGGCCATTCTAAAAAGGGAGAAATTAGCACTACTTGGTGAAATAGGTTCTTTTAGAATCAATTTCGAACCATCTGCTAGAGGTTGTAACAATCCGAACGATCCCACTACATCAGGACCCTTTCGACGTTGCACAAAAGCCATTACTTTACGTTCAGCTAGCACTAAAAAGGCTACTCCTAGTAGAAGTGGTAGAATTATTCCAAGTATTTCAGCTGGAACAGCTATGTACGTTTTCGATTTTCTATTCACTCATGATCTGGCCTGGTCGACCCGATCATGATATTTGACTCATGATCTGTCCTGGTTGACCCAATCATGATATTGAAGGATGGGACCTTTTCTCGAAAAACTCCGTATCTCAATAAAAGTGCAAGATCGAATCTCTTCAATCAAAGCTTCCGGCTTTCTTCCTTTTCGCGAGTTTTCGCTAGGAATCATCATGTCGATTGCTTTCGTTGGAGAAATAGGTGGCGTGGTTACCCTATCTTTCCTCATAGGATTCCTCGGCTTTCAAAAATTCTCGTGGGATGGAAAGGATTTTTAATTTGAGTTCTTCACACTTTTCCCTTGATTTGAATCGAAATTCTTCGCCACTTCGTGCCTCTACTTCAATGAAAGCTAGCTCCTACTCCTTCTCCTCCTGAATCCTCGTTGGTCTTTCGTTCGTAGTGCGAATTCTATAGTGAGAAAGCTCACCCCTGCCTTTAGACGAGAAAGCCCTCTTTTACATCCTCTAGACAAATCAATAGAAAATGCTACAACCCATTGTTGTTCTTTTGACGATGAAGCACTCCAGTACAACAGGCTTAAAGTAACCTCTATGCTTCGTCCCCGGGCCGACCAGAAAGTGTGTTAAGCATATTCAAACAAAAGAAGGAAAAAGGGGAAAGAAAATCTTTGTAAAGGCAGCAAGGGGTTTCGCCTTCGAATTGAGCAGTGAGTCTTCTTTCTACTCGATCGAAACTTTAATCGAAAGTAGACTCAAGCCTTACCCCCTTATCCTTATATTATATATATGTGTATGTGATTTAGTTCGAAATAATAGACTGATCTTTCTCCGCTTTAAAGAAGGTCTATTTCTATCTACTTTATCTATGAAGTCATTCGTTCATAGAATGCCTTTTTACTCTACTTTTTGAAAACAAGCGTACGGGATAGACCCGGAAGAGGAGATTGTACCAAAGGAGACCCATTTTCCCGATCGTTTGGTTGGGTGTGTCCTTAGTCGCCCCAGAGAAGCCATACCCTTAAGAAGCTTACCCAACTCATCGCTTAACTCCTAAGATAAGAAAGGAAGACTTCTTCGATAGGACGAGGAAAAAGATACTCTTTTGATGTTTGAAAGTTATCTCTTTCCTCAAAACTTCCTCTCAAAGCAACCTTAAGCATAAAATGGAATATATACCTACCACCTACCAGTCTAGAGCTTCTCTTTTCGTTACCCTCAACAGAAAACCCGGGCCGAAGATTAGGGCTATACCCTCCATCTAGAAAGGGAGACTGCCCCCACTATAGAGGCAAGCTTTAGCTTGACGGCCGGGCCTTACTATAACCAACCTCACAGATCCCACTCAATCTTTTACACCAATGTATTGTACTCTCTCGACCAGGTCATCATAAGAAGCTAAATCTTTAGAATCCAAAGGTAACCTTTGGATGTTGTCGTGACCGTTTAAGCTTGGTTTATTTTGTCAAAAAAGAAAGAAAAAGTAGGTTTCGAAAGTTCATTGATTAGTAGACCTTCGGTGCTGGTAAGGTCGGGACCGTGGTCGTCCGTCTCCGGTTTGCCGGCCGATAAGATCTCTGAGATTGACCAGCCAGCTGGGTTGGTTTGGTTTTTCTTTTCTATTGAAAAGGGGTCAGCTGTCTGCGCGAGTCACCTTCTTCTAGGCTCCGCTGGACGACACGGCATTCTCGTTTAAATATAGGCCGGCCGTACTTGTGATGGTTCCCAAGGATCCAATATGACCACTTAAGTCTACGTTGCCACGATATTTTTCTATGGAAGCGGGCGGGCTCTTATTCGGCCCGGGTTTTGATGTCATAGGGGAGGGGGATTGACCTTTCTCACGCATATTCAGTCGTACCGGCATGGCCCCACTTATTAGTTTTCGATCGGAGCATCAGGCAGCGCAACCCGGTTCTACTTGACTAAGCCCCGTGCTCGTTTAAGGGGGGGGTTTACCAAACTACCTTTTTGATAACAAGGCAGAAACCCTCGACCCGACATTCATTTCATTAGTTTCGACTGAAGAATGAAGAGTGCCCTGCCCCAGCAGGCACCTACTCCTATCAAAATGAAAAGCGTGCCTTTACTAAAGAAGCAAGAAAAGCCCTTTCTATCTTATTAAAGGAGTCTCTGACGATACCCTGCAATCAAAGTCAAATAGCTTCGAGCCTATCTATACTATAGAAAGGGGACCTTTCAATAAGGTTCGCGCTAGGCGCTCACGTTTTTTGGCTTTCCTCAAATCGCAAATTTGGAAGTTGGTAAAGACCCACCCCCTGTTTCAGTCAGAATGAGTCCCCGGGACCCCGGGACATTGGCTTCCGCCAACAGTGAACTATTAAGGATCGCATCCCGCGCATATTCTACATTATAGCCTGCAACTAATTCAGCTTCCGCTTCTGGGAGATCAAACGGAGCTCTATTAGTTTCTGCTAAACAAGAAATAAAGAACATAACCAATACAGGGAACAAGGGAATACCGGACCATATCTGCTTTTGCGCCATGACAATCTCACTCGAATTACAAGGACCTACACATATTAGAACAGTATACCGGGGTCCCCGGCCAGAACCACACGTGCAAGTTTCCCTGCATGTGGCTCGTCCGTGCTTTCCGAGACGCTGCCTGTGACTCAGCATGGGATAAGGAGGGCGGAACTGCACACTTTCGTGTTCAGAGCATTGTCCGAATGAGTAGGCAGGCCTACCAAACAAAACTTTCTTGAAGAGGCTCAGCTCGGCCCCTTTCCTATTCCGCCTTGCCGCCTATTAAATTAAGAGAATAGGTGTCCCCTTCAAGCGGGGCCCGCCTTTCTTCATCTATACCAGCTGCCACGCACGATCCAATAGGAACGATTTCAGCGCTCCTCTCTAGGATAAGAAGCAGAATGCGCTATCACCTACAGCCCTTTCCTCTGCCGGGAACTTCCACGAAATGAAAACGGGCGGCATCGTCGTATGCTCGACATTTCTTGCCCTGGTTTTCCCGGAGTACTCCTATGGCCGATCTGTCACCCAACTTACTTAAACAACCGTCAGGCTTGGCCCTGCCCCGTTTGGAGAATGACCCCTTATGGCACGC